AGGGATTTCCTTGTTCAAAAAACGATTCAAAGAGAAGAGAGATATTTGTACTTTACTTATTTTTTTTTTGAGTAGAATACAATTGGAAGTGTATTGTATAAGAAGGGTTGCATTTATTAAACACGTATCCAGATAGCTAGAATATCCCACTTCTCTTTTATTGCCGGTTCTATTCGGAATAGCCCTGGCTGTGCTCTATCAAAAGATAATTTCTATTCAATAAGTAGGATAATTTTAGGATAATTCCCTATCGACAACATATCTAAATAAACATATCTAAATAATAGATATCTGTGTAACAATTTATGTTCTGGGGTTTACATATACTCATATGTTTTGTTATAATTGAAGTTGAGAAAGGTTTTTTGATTGAAAAAATCAATACTGATTGGTTCGGTCTCAATTTTTATTTTCTTATGTCATTAGGAAAACACAATTTGAAATTCAAATCCCAGAATCGTTCATGAATTCGAACTAAGGAGTCAATAGTTAATGGTTCCAATTTATCGGCTGAAAATATACAATGCTAAAAACATTCTCTCGCTTTTCTATTGAGCAATCAAATGTGTATTTTCAGATACTATACAATAAATTGAAGGGGTGGATCAAATCCAACCAAAAGAGGGTTTGGAAGAAAAGTATTTTTGTATCATTTTGGCGGCATGGCCGAGTGGTAAGGCGGGGGACTGCAAATCCTTTTTCCCCAGTTCAAATCCGGGTGTCGCCTGATTACCAAAAACTCGAAATCTCTTCTTCTTTTCTGTTCTTCTGATAGAACTCGCAGAATGCTTCCTCCGTAGAAGCATAGGAAACGGGCTGTTGATACTTTGTTTGATTCTAAGTATGTGGTCTAAAGGTTTTCTAAAAGAAAAGATTGTGGAGCCCCGTTCGCATCTAGGATTCAAGGAAATATTCGAATCCACTGGTAGAGGGGTTATCAAGACTTCACGATTCCCTTCTATTACTAAGGGAGTGGCTAATGACTGGATCTTGAATCAAATTGTGGAGCCTGATAAGAAATTCAATTAATAGTTTTGGAAGGGGTCGGAAGTTGCTTTATATAAGACGGACTTGCGAGAATCTCTGAGTGCTCAGGTATCCAATCAATATTAGATTGGATGAATAATTGACTTTTCTAGAAAAGAGAGTAAAAAGAAATGCTTTCTTTTCGGTAACGCCTACCCAAGCCCCCTGTTTCGCAGCGATAATCGGAAAAGGGGGTACGGATTCGATCAAATGGGGAAATAGAGATCTGGAATAGATAGTGATTTCTCGTTTTTAGTGATTTCCCCCCTTCTGTTTTTACTTAGAAGGTCAACAAAACAAAAAAAGAATAGACCTTATTCTTCTTATTCCTACATGTTCCCATTTCCTTGAGATGTTACTATGTATTTTGCTTGTGTTTTTAATCTTTCCTGATTCGAAATCATAATCGATTTATTGGATTGCTTTCTCAATAGTGTTCGGTCCGAGCCCCTTTTTGACTCTGCGGCATTGATTCCACTATTATTAGTGAGGAATAATGGAATAATTCCTTCGTATTTATAGAGATAGGGGACATAATGCACATGGATATAGTCAGTCTCGCTTGGGCTGCTTTAATGGTAGTCTTTACATTTTCCCTTTCACTCGTAGTGTGGGGAAGAAGTGGGCTCTAGAAGTACTACTAATTGAGTTCAGGAATCAAAAATCAAACCGTATCAATTGTTTTATAGATCGTTCTGCAACGCATTTGAAACTATTTCAAATCAAAATCTCTGAATTTGGAATCTCATTGGACTCCAATCGAGTAATCTATGATATAAATCATACTCTTTCAATTTTCAATTAAAGAGATATTTCATCGATTCCCGCCCTTGTATTGTATTTCGAAAAGAAAGGGATTCAGATGATTGGAAATTTATTCCAACCTCAAATTCTTCCGAAATTTTCTATTTCAATCAACGGGAATGGGCTCTTACTATCTTTATAGATGGATACTGAGGAAGACGGACCCCCCTTTTTTATTTCTTTCCCTCTTTACTCTTCAAAGAAGAAGTCGTTTTGTTACGTGTATACGCACTTTCTAGGAGAAATGATATAGGGATGGTGGTTGTCTAACGAGAGACTGGGCAATAATAAGATCTTGACTCGGGCGAGTCATGGGCATTTACCCTTTGTTTTCTAATTTGAGAAAGGCGATTTTTGCTTTATCGACTTATTTCATATCAGGGTTTGGGCGTTAAAAATAGGCAAAGTTTCCCCTTCCTTATTAGTTAATAAGTAGGGTAGAAAGATGCATCTTTCTACCCTACTATCTATCTCTTAGAAAACTGCTGATTATAGTGCGCTCGTTTCATTTAAGTTAAGACGTAAAATTGGAATCCTTTTCATTTGACTTCGTCAATTTTTGATAAGAACTCAGAAGGAAAGTTTAATTCAAATGAATTTTCAAATTCATTTGAATTAATCATTTTGGCTGACTGTTTTTACGTAAATGATAAGCAGAAAGGCGGTAGGA